GGACAAAAAGAAACAAAGTGACTTAGACAAATCTTGTTTGTCGATAGCCTCGGACCAATCAATCGAATATTGATTAATACGGAATCGATCGAACACTACTTGAAAACGCTTCTTCTGTTCAGAAACGAAATCTTCCAAATGTTCCTGGAAATTCTTGCTCCCATTGGACCATTTGTATCTATATGCATCAGGATCCCGATTCATGGATCTCTCGGTTCGAGAAATAAGAGGATCAAACCATTTCTTCTGACTCTTTTTCAAATTCGATAAATGTTGGTTGATCGTATATTTCATTACAGTTATATGATTCAGAGTATCATTTCCTATTTGATCCCTTTGAATTCCATATTCGAAGTTGCGATCGGATCTATTCATTAAAAAGAATCGATTCGATACATTTCTTATGTACCCGTAGGTGCTATATTGGATTTGAATCAGATTTCGGATCAATCTATATTGATTGACTGCCTCCATTATGTTGTTGCTAGCAAATACCGCTGTTTTTAGTTTTGGATCTTCCAAATCATTCCCGCAGTGGATCCGGACCGATTTTTTTCTGATCCTTCGATAAAAAGATTCATTCTCTTCATAAAAAAGAGGAGGTAGAACCAATAAAGATTTCTTTTTCGATTCATCTCTGGAGTTGAATACCTCATTCAAGAATTTTTTTTGATTCAACCCGTAGGAATCAATAGAAAAGGCAAATCCCCTATGATACACCAGATCCGGCTCGGTTATTGATAGAGTGAATAGATCTGCCATTTCTTGAAATCTCTCTTCTGATTCAAAATCGTGGTGTAACGTGTATCCCCCTTTGTTCCGGTCATGGAATAGATGAAATAAATCAAAAAATGGATTCTTGTTCAAGAATGAAATCTTATTGGAACTGTCCATATCCGATTCATCCTTCGGAACCATATCACATCCCGGATCTGATGAAATAGGATGAATTGAGACGGTTTTTTGTAAATACGTAATTATCTTGAATATATCAACCATTTCTTTATTTTCCGATCGCCTGGAAGGGACAAAAGAAACATCTTGTTTTTTCTTCCAAAATCTCTGATCTCTAGTGGACCTCTCAGTAGGATTCGAACCCAGATGAAGTTCTGACCATCTGTCAGAGAAAAAAGAACGAATTGATCTTGTAGGATTCCCAAGAAATTCTTCGATTTCTTCCGGAAGCAGATGATTATTCATCTGCTTCTCACGTTCCGTGAATAGCCGGGACATTGAGGAAGATCCAAAAAGGCATTTCGGGAATCGATCTGATTCTATCTCTGTTCGTTCCGTTTGAAGAAAAGAAGGATCCCAAAGAATCGATCTTTCTTTTAGTTGCTGAATCTCTGTTTGATCGATCAATGTGTGATATTCTGAATCCTCATTTCTAATGGAATCGAAATGATCTATGGATTGATCAGAAGATCCTTTCAATTGGCTAGAATCCATTACTTGAACGAAAATAGATCTTGTGGAATCATATTGAATATTTGACAATACATTCCGTACCTTGCTAAAAAACCGATCCTTGTTTCCCAACCACACATTGTCTAACCAAATCAAATTCTCTCTCGATACGTTCCTCAAAAAATCCAATTCGTGCTGATTCTTCCCCCAACTAACGAAGAGATCTTGGCGGAATTGCCACATATGAAATTGAGCACAATTTTGCAAAGAAATACCCCACTTGTTTCTCGAGAAGAGATGGGAAACATGCTCAATATCATTTGATTGAATAGTTGCCTCAGCTCCTTGCTGTTTGAAGAAACCCTTCCCTTCAATTGGTCTTTTTTCACGAAAAGCAGACATGAGATAACAAATCAAGTCTTTCCCTAAGATTTCGAATAGCTGTCCCGAATTCAAGTTGATTATGTTTCGCTTCTTCCTCGGAGAAAGACGATCAAACAATTCCCAATCATGGTCCTTGCGGATCGGATCATCCATATAGGATAAAAAAAGAAACTCCAGATATTTGCTATCTTTCTCTTTGAATGAGATCTCAATTCCAGCTACGGTTTCATTAGATATCTTACAACTAAAATCCCTCTTTTTTCCGATCCGGTTCCTCCACCATCGCGAACTCCGCATGATACACTTTTTATTTATTGGGAGAACCCAAGTAATCTCTTGCGGATCCATGAAACAACTCTCAGAAATCTTTTTCCCTTTTGGAAGATACAGGAGCGAAACAATCAACCTATTGATATTGGAAGACCAAAAAGATTCTTCCAATGTCTCATTTCTGGGTCCAATGGAATTCATAGGTATAGGAGGAAGCCCCATCAAATAGAGATTTTTTCTTTCGACCATCTTTCGATTGTTAATACGAGATATAAGGACCGCTACTACAAGCAGTACTACACCTTTGATCGTGAAATATCGATTGCTTGTTGAACCCTGTGAATCACGTGAAAGTAGGATACTCCAAATTCGGGGGTCAAAGAGTTTCATAAAACGTTCTTGGTGGAAAAAAATGTGAGTGAAAGATCCCACTGAATCG